AAAAAAAGAACTTACCTATAAGAGCAACTAATAACTATAGCATTAATAAATAACCTAAGCAACTCATTGCTTCGCATTATCTGGATCCAAAAAAATAAGTCAAGATATGATAGACTGATCATATAATTGTAGCAACTGAATTAAAAAAAAAAAAAAAAGAATAACGAAATATTATTATATTATTAAGTTATGAAAGGTAATTGAAAAGTATGCGGATAAACGGAAGGATGAAAGAAAGAGAGAAAAAATTTGAATATTAATGATCTATTATTCCAATTTGGAAAGTCTATGAGGTCACTGTAATAAAAACAATGTAATAAAGCATGAATACAGATTCATTCATAATAATTAAATAAATCTGTTCGTTCTGAAAACAAAAAATTAAGAGCCTTGAGTCAATAAAAACTGAGAAAATTGACTCTAAAATAAATTAAAAAATGAAATTAAAAATTTCAGGCAAGAGCTCCATTGTAGAATTCGGGCCTAATGATTAATCAAGAGGCGATGGGAACGACGGAACCCATGAATATAGAGGATTCAATTGAAAAATAAATCTTAGTAATTCATTGGACAGGATGGCGGAATAAACCATAAACTTTATTATCTATTCTGATTTTTATTCTGAGACCTCGTGGGATAAAGATAAAACTTAAATAGATATTGAAAGAGTAAATATTCGCCGGCGAATATTTTTTTTTTTTTCAAATAAAAAAAGTAATAAAAAACGAAAAAGATAAAAGAAAATAAGGATTTTGTTAGAATATTCTAACTCTAACAAAAACGACATTCGATATAATGATATTACGTTATTTTTAAATAAATATAATTTTTAAATAAATATAAATAGAATTCATCTTGGATTCCATTTTGAAAAAGACATACACAAATTTAGAAGAGATCAGATGAAATTTCAAAAAAGACCATGATTAATAGGATTTAACTACATCTATATATTAATACAAGCTTTTTTAGTACTTTTATTCGCGAGGAGCTGGATGAGAAGAAACTCTCACGTTCAGTTCTGTAGTAGAGATGGAATTTCTAATTTAGAAAAAACCCATCAACTATAACCCAAAAAGAACCAGATTTCGTAAACAACATCGAGGAAGACTAAAAGGAATATCTTCTCGTGGGAATCGTATTTGTTTTGGCAGATATGCTCTTCAAACACTTGAACCCGCTTGGATCACATCTAGACAAATAGAAGCAGGGCGACGAGCAATGTCACGAAATGTACGACGCGGGGGAAAAATTTGGGTACGTATATTTCCAGACAAACCAGTTACAGTAAGACCGGCGGAAACGCGTATGGGTTCTGGGAAAGGATCCCCGGAGTATTGGGTAGCTGTGGTTAAACCAGGTAAAATCCTTTATGAAATGGGTGGTGTACCCGAAAATATAGCCAGAAAAGCTATTTCAATAGCGGCATCAAAAATGCCTATAAAAACCCAATTCATTATTTCTGAATAGGAATATAGAATGAAAAAGCGAAATAGCATTTAAGGATAAAAAGATTCTCGGTTTTATTTTTTTGACAAACAATATTTTTTTACTTCGTCCTTTGTATTAAAAGAAGAGATACAAAAAAATGATATGATTCAACCACAAACCTATTTGAATGTAGCAGACAACAGCGGGGCTCGAGAATTGATGTGTATTCGAATAATAGGAGCTAGTAATCGCCGATATGCTCATATTGGTGACGTTATTGTTGCTGTAATCAAGGAAGCAATACCGAATACTCCTCTAGAAAGATCAGAAGTGATCAGAGCAGTAATTGTACGTACTTGTAAAGAACTCAAACGTAACAATGGGACGATAATACGATATGATGACAACGCCGCAGTTGTCATTGATCAAGAAGGGAATCCAAAAGGAACTCGAGTTTTTGGGGCGATCCCACGGGAATTGAGACAATTAAACTTTACTAAAATAGTTTCATTAGCTCCTGAGGTCTTATAAGACCTAAATATCGATAGTTAGTATAGGATTTAAAAAATTGTATTGAAATAAAATTAATTAATCGATTGTGTATCACGCATATACCCTTAATAAAAAACGATTAATAAGTTAATTCATATATTAATATATAATTCGTCTATATCTATATATAAATAAAAGAAAAAGAACATGTTGATTATATCAAAATTATAGAACAATAAGGAATTTTAACTTATCATGGGGAAAGACACTATTGCTGATATAATAACCTATATACGAAATGCTGACATGAATAGAAAAGGAACAGTTCGGATAGGGTCGACTAACATCACCGAAAGCATTGTTAAAATACTTTTACGGGAAGGTTTTATCGAAAACGTAAGGAAACATCGTGAAAACAATCAATATTTTTTGATTTTAACCCTAAAACATAGACGAAATAAGAAAGAATCCTATAAAACTATTTTAAATTTAAAGCGAATAAGTCGACCGGGTCTACGAATCTATTCTAACTCTCAACGAATTCCACGAATTTTAGGCGGAATAGGAATTGTAATCC